AACATTCGATGTGACAATATTAGTTCGACTTATCTTGCTTCCCACGGAGCGAGCTCCATCATAATGAAATTCTCTGCCGGGGTACACGATTTGCCAAAAGCATTTTCCCCAATGGCCAATTTGTATCAAATGGTAGAATCGCTGCCATCCTAAACAAACACTCTGTTGTCCTGGAGAGAGTTGAAGACCGAGGCAGCTTTTGAAGTGCCTTTTCACAGTTGTCCTGAGGCGGACTACTGGTAGTAAGGACCTTCGATTTATAAACGTAGAAGGTCTGCACTATCTATATAGTGAAACCTCCGGGAAGCTCAAAATGGCTTGCTTTCTCCATTTGTTGGATCTCCTTTGGTCACACCTAGGTGCCCACCCATGTTGGGCACGTAATGATGACTTCCATTAAAGGGAGTCCGGGGTGCGAGCCCTTTTGAGGTCCTAGACTAGTGGTTTCGTAGCGCATAGGAGCTAGGGGCCGGGCTATCCACCGCACACATAGAATGAAGAATGTGTGTCCTAGATGCAGTGTTCTGCCCAACCGACTGAGGTTGGGTATAAGGAAGCAGGGGAGGTTCTACGCGTATTATCCCAGCATTCATCCGGAAACAGATGTATCGCCGTGATGATAAGGCTGACCTTCTGGTCAAATTATGGCAATTTCTCTTATCCAGAAAATAATATTAGTAGCCAAGAGAGTCTCAAAGGCAACTTTTGATCCGATTGTTAGTCCTTGGTCGAACCCGGAAAAGGTCGTTTTCACTGGGAGGTTAGCTGAGAAGCTTCCTTCCTTGGTGGCGCGATACCTCCTTCCTCCCTTGGGTCTCGAGTATACCTCTCAACCAAGGTAGCAGAATGCTTATTTAGTACTTGTGCTGACGGTTAAGGCACGAAGTCACTCATATAGCATATATGAGGTAGCTTCTTGCTTACTGTTTACTTGTGCTAATGGCTGACTTGGAAGCCAACCTGGAAAGCTATACCTAATTCGATTCGCCATATCTTACTTCTCAATTAATTGAGGGTGGGGTTACGCCAAGGTTAGCTAAGTCCAAATCCTCTTTCAATGCCTTTCCAGCGGAGCTATTAGCTTTCACTGGACTTCTCCCTTTCGTACATGCGTACGGGGAGCAGTGAGAACAAGGTATTCTCTGGCCATCTTTCACCAGGTATGCCCTGGATCCTTATAATAAATCGTACCTCTGCGCTATGCTATGAGTGACTGCGTACCTAGCATGCTTAATCCCCTCTCCTTTCAGTGATCTCATACCTCTTCGCTTAGCTCGAGTGATTTCATACCTACCTCTTCTTTCATTCCTACCTCCTTTTCTTACAAGTAAGTAATCTCAAGGCAAGGAACGTAGGTGTGAGAGCGAAGCGAGAGGGTTGAGCTCTCCCGTTAGGGAGAGGGTTGAGCTCGACTGAGAAGGAGAGGAAAGGGTGTCTATAGCATGAAAGCTCATCTCCGGACTGATTACCAAGTCTTCTATTCCCCAACGGACAGTGATGTGACCCAATTAGTAAGTAGTAAAGAAAGAAGCAAGGGTTTGATTACGGGCGCATTAGCTATTGAGTTTGTTTTCTTGCTGGGAGAGGAGTGTTATTGATTGCTGTGATCGGTATGAAGTCAGGAATGGAGTAGAGGGGAAAGAAGATCCCAACTCTTAGCTGGTAGTAGGAAGTCTCAGTCTTAGTAGTCAGTGAGGCTCTGAAAGATCTCGAGCGAAGGCGAGAGGAAAGCAGCTATAGCAGCTAAGATATAAACTAGTAGCGCAGGGGATGGACTTACAGGAAAGGCACGTAGTTCTCGACTGGTAAGAAGAGGAAATTGAGACCTCATCCCTAGCTTCTTTTGCCGAGCGTATTCTAATGCTTTTTTGTCCCTTCACTTTTTCTAGGGCAAGATTAAGACTTAATATTCTATTGCAGAGAGGAAAGAAAGGAAAGGAGCGAGAAGAAACTTCCTTTTCACAATCTGTAGCCGGGGAATCCGTTGTCAGTTCGCGTCCTAAACCCGATTCTTCTGGTCCATCGTGAGTGATTTGTCAACAGATTTGATAGTAAGGGGTTCACCAGTGCATCGTAGCAGGTAAGAAGAAAGGGAGCAGCTTTCGCTTCTTCACCAGGAATTTCTATGAGAAAGTTGACCGGTAAAGAGCTTCTTTCGCGTTAAGCGAACATCAGAAAACTTCTATCCTGCCTTGTAATGACTTTGAGCTGACTTAGCTACAGGCCGCTTCGCTGGGACTTTTGTTTTGACTCGTGAGACCAAGATAATCAACCTAGGAAAGATTAACAAATCATTCTCCCTAAGTCACAGACTAGGGCAACTATTAATAGGAAATAGAAGCAAAGTAGCTACACTTTCGTGCCAGCTAGAACTGCATCGAAGCCAGCTATAAGCCCGGAGTCGAAGACAGATGGTAGCGTATTCTAAGTAGTTGATCTCACGTGCTATCCGAAAGTCTTCTTAGTCTTCGTCTGCTCTCAATGAGTCAATGCCCGGAACAGGCTCTTAATTAAATAGAAATCCCGTTAGTCGTTAGAAAACTCGGAGTTGAAAACTACTAAGCTTTTTGCCTTGACCTTGACACTAGTCTTAGCCTTTCCCAGGGCACCTTTCCTTCTTTCCTTGGCTTGGCGGGAAGGGCTACTACTGGGATCTCCGGTTCTGCTTCGCTCCTCAGAAATGCGGACGGTGCTTGGATCTGTAGAACATGCAGGAAGGTTGGCGAATGAAAGCTAAGTCTGGGCGTCGAATAGCCATTAACATCATCATCAAGGAATCTATGAATGCCCGGCGGTCCTTCCTCGAGAAGGTGGTAGCCAAGCTCCTGAGCTAAAGCATAACTTGCGAGAAAGTCTGCACTACGCTTCGCCTCTCTGTAGACGTGGCACACTTCAACATTCCAGTCTCTTTCTAATAATCCACGGATGGCCAGCAGCATTCGAGAGTTTTCCTTGATCAGGGAGTTTTGAGCATTGATCATCTGGACAAGAGTTCCATTGTCAGACTCCACTTGAACCTGATTCTAGCCCTTCGAACATGCTAAGTAGAGGACATCGTAAACGCCCCACAGCTCTGCAATCATAATACTGCATGAGGAGAGTCTTTTCTTCTTCACTCTACGGAGGACCAATATACAGCTTTGGAATCGAAGGCAGGTAACCTCTTTCTTTGGTAGCACGATCAAATCGAACGATTGGATAAATCCTGATATAGAGAATGTGATTATGACTTCGAAAAGAACGTATAATGAATGGGAATCATACAAAATCAGACCAACGAGAGAGTCCGACTTGGATGTGTGAGGAAAAAACAGCTCAAGAATGAATCCGGCGGTTAGAAAGAAACTATATGCTTAACATACGGCATTCGGTGCTTGGCCTTTTCTTTTTGCACCCACTATCCCTGAAGGAATTTCATCCATTATCCATAACGGCTGAACCATTTCTCTTATTCTCATGACGAATAAGCCTATTCACCGATTGAAAGAAAGGTGCAAGAGTGAAGAACGGGCTACTGTTTTGCTTAGTCTTAAGCGAGTGATTGTGCGCTTTGTTCGAAGCATACTAATACACTAAGACTATAGAGGTTGCCCTCTTGATCGTCAGGCCTATCTAAGCCCGTACGTAGAAGCTTTCTAGGCGCCACGGGGAAAGCCTGATGCACAATCCTTATGTGCCGGTTGATCAACGTCTGCTCCAGGATGGATAGAACGAAGCTCGACCTTTGCCTTTTGGAGAGGTCTTTCAGACCGGAGCTAAAATAAGCATTCATCGCCCCAAATCTTCTTAACGATCAGTCTTTACCGGCCCTTTTCCAGAGGAATCTCTCGCTCCTTTTTGGAGCGCCCTTCTTGACTCGAGTAAAACAAGCTACCGACCATCCAATATGGTTCCACAAAACCGGTTCTCTTACACCAAACAAGTTCAAAGCTATAAGTAACAAGACTCGGTCCTGCTCTGTTCTAAATCTAAAGGCACAGGTTTCAAAACAAATAAAGAAAGAGTGGAATAAGTTATTCCAAACTTACTTTCATCAACGATCTACGACCACTCTGATCTAAGGCGAAGCTTATCATAGACAAATATCACAAAAGCAAGATTCAAATAGTAACTTCCTTATTCGATAGTACACTCTTTCGCTTATTAACAAGACTTCCGTCGATTTCCCCTCGAGGTTGACCTCACATCGCTTTATTCAAATACGATAATTAAGTCAGGGGTGGCTAAAAAGCGATTCTTTCAAAATCCCCCACCTTAGAAGAGAAGCAAGAAGAGACAGTCTGACTATCTCTTGTGCCAGAATTCAGGCTCAAGGCCACTTAACGAGACGAAAAGAAAGAGATTCATCTCACTCCCTCGCCTTAGATGCAAGCTCTATTAAGCCCCCACTTTTCTTTCTAGATGAGGGATAATACTAGCCAAAAGGGGACATTTAGAGGTTGTTAAGAGACTTCCGCAGGTGGAATGAATGCTGCTCTTGTTCTTTCAAGGGGCGCTCATTAAGCAGCCTTGGGCAAACCTTTTGGATAGATTCCCTCAACAGATACTTTCAATGCGAGAAAGCCAGCAGTTTAGGTTCTGAGCTAAGCATTCGTGAAGCCAATCCCTTCTGGGTTCATCCCTGCTCTTCCCGTCTTTACAAGTCAACAATCGCCTTTTCTTTCCTATTAGTAAGTCAAATCTGGCTGTTCTTTTATTCCAGCCTTGCATTGGTGAGGAATTACCTTATTTTTTCCCTCTATTAAGAGAAAATACTACCACCGGGATTCTATTACCATAGATAGGCGCAGCAAGCTCGCTTCCCACATTTTATTCTCTGCTTTCCTTCTGAATGAGAAGCTCCTTTGGTTAGTAGAAAGGGCTACCACATTTCTTAATTTCTTAATCTATAAGTAGAGTGAGTTGGGGAAGGCACCCTCAACAGCTTTCTTACTGGAATAGCTTGGCCTTCCGTGCCGGCGTTAGTGTCAATTCCGTCCCCAGGCTGGACCTTCTCCTGTCTAAAGCGCGGCTGGTATCCTGCGTCCCTCTCCTTTCAGTCGAGCGACTCCGTACCTATCGCTCGAGGCACTTCCTCCTCTGAGGGTTAGGATCTTTGGATCGGTCTCACCTCGATCTCTGATCTATAACATTCCCTTACCTTCCTCTCTCGTGCAGGTGCTGGAGAAGGAAATCAAGATACATTTTCCCTCTCGCTTCAGCTGCCTACGCTCTTCTCCTTTCAGTCGAGTGTTTTTCAATTCTCTCTAGTTACAGAGCGAGGAAAGTCTTCTCTGCCCCGAAGTTCAAGCAAGTTCCCATCCTCTCCCTATCGGCTTGATAGCTGCTCAGTCCCTTGGGTCAAAGAAAAAGAATCTATATTCTTTCTTTAGTTAGACGAGGGCGATTGCTTTGCTTTCTTAATTCGTGCCTTCTCCCTTGCTTCTTTTGGAACGGTACTAAGATCAGGTATACTGTAACGGGACTCTTCCCAGAGACTTATTATATATTAATTTCCATTCTGATTTCTACTAGATAGTTTGAATATTCTATCTTATTTCACCGGAGGAGAGTGAAGAAGAAAAGATTCTCTGTGCTCAGTGCTCAAGCTAGCAATCTCTTTTCCGCCCTATACTTAGGTTTGATCCTGCATCTTTGGATCAGCCTAGGAGTAATCTCTCCACTTGCGTCATTGCTGTTCTTGTTGATGTCCATGATTTCTCCATCAAAAAACTGTCCAGGAAGCTTCGATCTGCATGGAGTCTGCGAGCGGATTTTTCTGTCCTAGACAAGGCTTCTTTCTTATTAGATTTGAGAACGAGGAGGATCGGGAGTACTTTGTCAATAATGGACCTTGGTCCATTGTAAACTCCTTACTTGTGGTGGATCGTTGGCTCCCCAACACCATTGTCAGAGAGATTCAGCTCGAGAGTTTCCCCTTATGGGTGCAATATTGGGGTCTTCCCCTGGAATATCACAATGAATATGTTGCTACTGTTCTGGGGAACCAGGTGGGGAATACTGTCACGAATGAAGGAGGTGCAATCTTCAGCAGCAGCCTCAACTTCCTCAGGGTCAGAGTACACATCAACCCAATGCTTCCTCTCGCTATCGCTCGAGCGTCTCCGAACCTTTAATTCAGAAGATTAAGGTTCAACTAGATGACGAAAAAGAAGTATGGGTGGAGTGCAGATATGAACGAGTCTTCAGAAGGTGCAACCTCTGTCGCATTCTGGGGCATACCATCTATGAATGCCCTAGGAGTGTTATTGATGCTTTTCGAGGGTATGAAGCTGTCAATCAACGCATTCTTAGCAGGTTTGGTACCAGGTATACGTGTAACTTTGAAGCAAGTGTAGCTGATCTTGAGTGGCAAAGATGGATCAGAGAAAATCGCTCGAGGGGTACTACAAAGGTGAGGTTTTTCAGAGACAGGCAGATCCACAAAGTCTTCGAGACAAAGCCTGAAGATATCCTTGTGGGGAGATATGATGGTGCTAACAATTTCATCTCGCTTTCTGACGATGACTCTTCCTCGGATTCGGACCTTCCTGATGGTTCTGCTGATGGCTTTTGGGTGCAGCATGATAAGCATGTTAATACTGGACCGGAGTCTTCACAGCTCCCTCCCAACAATTGGAGGGAGATTGAAAGAATGATTGACGAGCTCTTGCATCCCGATTTTCTTTCTGTGTTATCCCCTTGTAGCCCAGAAAGGGTTGCCCCTCCCCATGATCTTTCTGTTCATTGTAATTTGAATGTTGTGAATTCTTCTGCTGCCATGTACTCTTCTCGTGAACAGTGTCATGCAGGTAAAAGCTCATCAAGTGATCTCCTAAAAAGCATTTTCGGTGACTCTCCTTGTCAAAGTGGAAGCAAGTCCTCCTTGAAAAGGCATCGTGGTAATACAGATGTTTCGATCACAGCCAACAGTCAGGAATCATACTCGCTGGAGCATTAGAGAATCCCTCAACCTGTTTCAAGCTTCATGGAGCGGCCATGCAAGCAGAGAAGATTAGATGCAGATGGACATGTTTAATAAAGAAGTTGAAGCTTTTATGAATCCGTGCAGGAAGATTCTCGGCAAAGAACCAATTATTGATGATGATCGAAGAGAGCGCTTCATCCTGGACAACCCAGTTCCTCCTCTGCACAAAATGAATTGGGTCAAGGCCAAGCATACCCCTTCTCCGCCAAATGCTCTTATTAAGTGGTGGAATGTTAATTGTGTTAAGTATAACTGGGATTGTTGTAGAATGTAATCACAATGCACCATGGGAGTGGCAGTAGCTCCCTGTTGCATTGCATGAGTTCGAAGCTGTTATTGCCTGTTGTAACTCTTTATATTACTCTCCTCTGGAGGGTGGTACTCTAGCTTTTACCCCCAATCTCTCTGGTATGGCTACCAGGTGGTTTTGCTTCTTTGTTGGTGATCCAACCCCTTCTGTGCCGGCTGAGACAGTAAATGATGGACATAGCTTAGTCAACAAAGCTGCCCTTGACCTTAACTTGGCTCCAGGATCTGTGCTTGGGAAGAGAACTCTCATTAATGACTTGGATGCGGCCAATAAGAAGCTCAAGACTCAAGATTCTTCTCAGACCTCATCCTTCTCGTCTGCTGATGCTACCTCAAAGTTGTTGCTGTCTGGAATGGCTAAGGAAGCGGCCAACTTAAAGCTTCCCGCCTATGAGACCTAGTTGCTCGTATCGGCTATTACCTCTTCAACTACAAATTCTAGGAGAAATTCTTACTCGTATAGCCCAGTTAATATAGTGTCCTTGCTTGTCCTTCCATTCATATCGCTTGTCTAATCCCTTGTTTAGTCCTTATTACAGTGAGCCAGTGGGCAAGCGAGATAGTCACTATCAGATCTCCATATCAAGCCAGCCCAGTCTATATATTCATCTATCCTACTATGAGATTGACTGCTGAGGGAAGAACTTCTATACGAGCGGTCTATGCCAGTTCTTTTCTCTTGCCAGTCCATCCTAAGTTACGCTCGCGAGCTTTTAGTATTGATTAGTCATATTCTGAATTAGATGCTTTCTAGTTAACTTAGTTAAAGGGGACTACTCTACAGGGGGAGGGAGCAGCTCGACAACCAAGGAGTCCAATAAGAGAATGGGAAATGCTCGGTAGATAGGGAGAGAAGAGATGGGTTGTTTTCTTGCTTATTGTCTAGAATAAGGGTTTCTGGCTTCAAGCAAGGCCAACCTTCCTTCCCATTGAGCAGGGGTAGATCCTTTTTCGTAAGAGTCGGGGGCCTAGGATAAGTAGGCTTTGTCTACCTGAGGAAGTCTATTTCGAGTAGGAATCAAATTTTGAGCTGCTATTTAAATTTAAAGGCTCTTGTTGGTGAGTGAATAAGCGGACAGGCTGGAGCGAAGCAACTCTATTGACAAGGTTCGATGCCTAATTTTATCTACCGATAGGTTACGTAAGGGAATGACTCGAGCAATAACTAGAAAAAGGGCTCCAAACCTTTCTTTCCGGGTGTCGGTATAGGTAGGGCAGCTCATAGAAAGAAGTGCTCAAGGTAAGTTCATCTTAGGAATAGAAGTGGGCAAATGAAGGGCAATTTAGCAGTATTTTGCCTTGCCTCTCTTACTTGCTGCGCACCTGCTGAAATGGAATCAGAAGTGGGAACCTTCCTTCTTCCCCCCAGGCGCTCCCAAACCCATTTGATTTTTTTATTCTCGTATCTTGTTGCAGTCTTGAATTTTTATTGAACTGATTGAATCTGGTATTGTTAGTAGGAAGTGGTAATAGATAGCAGGAGGCTGACTTACCTAACTGATGCCGTGCCGGTCCAAAGAAAAGCTAGCAGAACAATCGACACAAGAGAGAGAGGAGAGGAGTCTCGAGAGCAAACTATCTCAAGGAGACGACCAAAAGAAGAGTCCCTGCAAGAAGTGCAGAACTGGATGATCAAACTGATGCTTCTACGCCGGAGAAAAAGAGAGAGAAGGCACAAAGGGCAAGAGTTCATCGTCGACAAGCAGGCATGTGTGGCACTTGCGGAATCGAAAGAGCTGCTTGAAGGTTGGAGGGTACATAGAAATCTTTCATTTCATAATAAAAGAAAGATGGTCGCTAGGATTCAGGCTACCCCTAAAGAAAGGCTATCCTACTTTCATGATGTAGTTGCCGTTGCCTTGCTTGGTACTCCACTTTGTCGAGATTTTTTGAGTTTTCTTTTAGTGACAGATCAAGGTCTAGTTTTGAGAATCAACCTTTCTTTTGTTCCATTCCAGGAGAAAAATGCCATGCCACTCAACCAGAGGCGTATGAAGGAAAAGCTCTCTAGCTGATAGTTGAACTCATTGAACGACTGGAAATGAATCCAAGTGCTGGTGAACCGGCCAGTTATTGGCTTATCTTGTCTATCTCCTCCCTATCGCCCCCATGCGCCCATGTCTTTTATGAAGTCTTCCCCCTCCTTCCCACCTCTTCTTTGAATTCATCTGAGTCTCCCTCATCCATCGATTCGGGGATGCGGCATTAACGGAAATGCCCAATTGAAAGGTTGGCTTATGACCTGAGCTTCCCCAACTCAGAGGGGAAAAGAGAAGTCCAAGATTGTCATCAAAATCAAAAAATGTGATATCACGTGCAAGCAAATCATTGACGTAGAAAAAAGGGGCTTTCTTCCCATTATTAGTTCAGTTCTTAGAGGAGCGATTGGTTAATGTGTGTAGGCTCGGGAGGCATCCGAACAAAGGCTATCCTAATCTTGAATTGCGTATAATAAGGAGGACTGTAACTTGAACTTTGCTTCAGTTCTTTCTTTTCTCTTCAAGAAGACTCAGTGGAATCGAGAAGCCAAGGACCAATGAGCTTAGCCATGTGTAGTCCGAAATGGGCTCGCGAAGCCGGTAATCCTTTGGTCAAGGAGAACTTGGATTACTATCGAAAAGAAGCTCTGAAGTCATTGAAAAGCAGATTCGAGTCATCTCGATTTGGTTGGTGTTCAGTGTACCGCTTGTGTAGCCTATGCGCGGGTACAAGATCGAAAAGAATGCCCGTGGCATACCAAGTGAGATGCCAAAGAGAAAAGGAACGAGGGGAAGAATCGACGAGAACATAAAATCGTGATTGAAAAAGCGTGACGAGAATTCTCAATTCGAGATGTTAGAAGGTGCAAAATCAATGGGTGCCGGAGCTGCTACAATTGCTTCATCGGCATCTGTTGTCGTTGAATGAATAACCGATGTTATTGCTCTTGTTGGCAGTTAGTTCGATTCAGCAGTGACGAAAGGATATAGTATTCTAATGATCCCGGCTGCTTAACGAAATGCTCTTTCTAGGTCTTTCGGCATAGAAATAGAGTAGGCTGGGATGACATATAGTGAAGTTCGAAAGGGCTTAGAAGCATAGAACTCACTTGACTGAAACTGAAAGTAGGAAAATAAATTGACTAGCTAACAAGCAGGGGTAAACTACTCATGCCACTACTAGACATACCGCAGGAGAGAAAGCGGCATTAAGTAAGGCTATTCTATCCATTCCTCTACTCTAGCAAGACAGATAGAGGTAAGGGATCTTTGCTCCTCGTTCACATCCTTCGCGCATGAGTTGGGGGCCTTCTAGTTCTTGATGACCTTTGTTCATGCCCGTGGTGAGCAGTGGTCTCAAGGCTGTTTATGGCCACCTAGAACACGGTTCGCCTTCGATGTGAAGAATAAAACCTTCACACCAGAAGACCGAGAGGCACGAGCTGGCTTAACCCATTCCCTTACCACCAAGTCCGGATAAGCAGCATCTTCAAAAGGAAAGTCGAATTACTTTACCTTTACAGAAAGAGAGCTCGTGAAAGATTTGAAATTGAATTGAAATATCTTTTAATTTCTTTTTCAATTGATTCCTAACAGGATTGGCAAATCTCACTGTGTGTAACACATCTACTTGGAAGTGGAATTAAGATAATGCGCTTTACTCTTTCATTTGTAGCTGGATTAGCCCTTTGGCTGGGCTAACTTGAATCTGTTCTGTTTAGTTTTTCACTAAGCCTCATCTGAGTGCTATATACATAGCTCCTTTCTTTCTTATCAAATAAAATGAACATTCTTTAATCACTTTCTCTCCCCGATCTTATTAGCTTAGTAGCAGCAGTGGAAGTCACAGTAGTTGTAGCTGAGTAAGCTAGAGCCAGAAGCTTTCCACCTACTACCATCTTGCTTAGATGGAGAGCCAGTTCTCGTCATCTATTTATATGTATATGTGCGCCACCTTGCCTAGCATCTCTTACAGTTCGTATAGCAGCATACCTTCAATTTCCAGATCCAGAGCATCCAATTTCAATTCGGATAACCATTTACAGTTCCATTTCGTGAGCCATAGCCCGTAGATAAAGAAAGGGGGCTGGCTGTTCCTTAGGATGGGTTGGGAATTAATATATAATTGATATAGGGATCGGGTAGGAGATTGTTAAGGTGGTTGAGTTAGCTTAGTTGGTTAGAGAAAAGCCCTTAAGATTCTTGTGTCAGTGGTTCGCCTAAGCATCTGCTTCTTTTCTTCCGGTTTGTTTCATTTTCTTTCAAGTCTAGTGGAATCACGTATGCGTATGATAGCTTGACCCGGAATTTCTTTTAGGTCGCGAACTCGTACTCGCTTTCCTGCGCCCTATTCTATCTGACCAAGGGTAAGGTAGCGTATAGCTATGAGATTGACCATCAAGCTAGGAAGAATTCCCTACACTGAGACTTTTAGTTTTTTCGACTAGCAAGGGAACAGGAAGTCGCTCCAATCGGCTTGCTGAAGCGGAAAGCTCCTTGAAACCAACGAACCATCATCATGCGTCTGCTCTTGCATTGTATATTTAGATTATCTTAGTCTTCAATAAAGGAGCAAGCTTTTTCCGATTTGATGAACTCGGAAATCTCTGTTTGAGTCGGTCCTAGTGAGCGCATCCTGAAGAGGATCTCGTCGATCCGGTGGTCGGCGGGAATCACAAAATAAGGTCTGCCGGTCGCTGATCCCTCAGGTAGTGGGCATACGAAAATGGAGGTAGATTAGTTGGGGGTGGAGGAAGGTAGGACGGAGGGTTGAAGTGAAAATATCTTTCCACCTAGGTCCCTATGACCAGATGTCTTTGCGACAAGATTCTGCTTGGTGTCTGCAATTGCTCCCAAGGAGCTGCGCGTCCTCGGAGGTTCAAAGATGTTTCATTAGCCTGTTTAGTACTGTAGACCGACTTTCACCTGAGAGAAGGAATTGAGATCCCCTGTTCTGCTTATGTTGCGATCCAAAAGATCCGCGTCATTGAAATCAACTTCTTGGTTCGTCTTAGGGGCTTTGAGGCGATACGATTGGGAATTATCCTCTTGTTTTTACTAGGATTCTTAGTTGACGCTGATGGTTTAGCCACGTGGCTAGCTTTGAAACCACTTGTCCCCCTCTTATCAAAGGTTGCTCCAGAAAAAGGAAATCCTGATGTCGGTGCCGGTATAGGCTTGATCCAGTTACGCAAGGTCTGGGCAGCTTTATTATAACATTAGAGAAGCAAAACCTCCAGCTATGCATAGGGAGGAAACTTGATCTACCCGATCGTTTTTTCCACTCGATTTATGCGCCAATCTTATTCTATCAGATTCGCTCGTTCTATCTCCTTGGGAGATAGTGGGTCTTCCCTACCCCACCGTTAAGGTTCCGAGGCCATCGTCGGCATGCTGCTCGTTGGTTACCCCTTTTTCACAATCCACTGCCTTCCTTACGCGAAATCACACTCCCAAAGTTTTCTTCACTCACGCGATTACAATGTCGGGTCAAGTTTTCATTTAGACCTTATTTATAACTTATTCAGCCCTCAACACTTGTCATCTCCATAACATAATTCCTGCTCCCGAGAGTAAAGGCGAGGCTTGAAAGACCCAGTGAAGCCCGAAAGGCACTCTAGTCCTCGTTGACTCTAACACCTTCGATCTAGTGGAATTTGTGGACGACTCTGAATGCGAAGTAAGAAACTACGGGTTTGTTTGATCGACAACTTGCTAGTCGACAGAAGCATTTTCAAACTCGATAGCTTTCTGGCTTAACTACTTTCTTGAACTCTGAGAGCACTCTCCTTCGCCTTCCAAAGTCTTTAGTAGGACACTCAAGACTTCAATCGCGAATTCTCAGTTGGAATCTTCTTTTGAAGATAGGTAGTATACCGGGCTAGCAGGACTGAATGCTTAGTAAGTGGAAAGAGGTATGTGGAAAGAAAGTAGCCTTTCGACTGACTTTAGAAGGCCTTGAATTGAAGGATGTAGGCAAGCTTTAGCTTGGTTCTTTTCTTGATTGATAGAAGGACGGATTATAAATAGTATTTTGAACCTTGCTCGCACAAGTGAGATGACTGCCGGTGTGGTAGCGACCGATAAGCACCTTATCTATTAAGTGAGGTGCATCTACTGGGAAAGCGTCCAACTCAACATGTCCGATGCGAGATAATACTGGTCCGCTACTATAGGTGTGTTACTTCCCGTACGAATTAATCCCCATCTGATCTATTGCTCATAATGAAATCAAAGGGCGTAGCAAATGGGGTAGCTATTCCGCTTCGTACGTAGTAAAGAGAAAGGAGAACTCTTCCGTTGGTTACTACCTTAGGTTAAACTATCCCTATCTAACCCCTATCCTATAGGATAGAGGTTATTCAGGGATAGTTTTTCGCTCTCGTCCTTCCTTCTTTACCTCCTCCTAGGGTTACTAGCTCATACCCACCTACCAGCTCAAGGAATAGGAAACTACCGGAAAAAGTCTTCCCTCCATCTACTCCTTCTTACCGGAACTCATCCACTCTCAAAGGTTTAGTATCCTGACTTGAATGCCAGTACTCCCTAAGTCAGGGATAAAAAGAAGACGTTACTCCTCATAACAGGAACAAGAGGAACCCCGGATGAGAGTCGAAGAGTCACCTCTTTCTCAAAAGGCTATAGCTGGCATTTAAACAAAAGATATCAGAAATGATTGGTGGGGGCCCTTACAGGGGCTTTCAAAAGCTGTTTTCTATAGATAAAGTTGGTCAATGAATGAATGCAATTCCCGCTGGAAAAGGAAGGAGGGGGAGCTGAAAGGACTCATCCATAACAGAAAGTAGTGAACGACCAAGCAGAGTAAGTAAGACGCGCAGAAGCGATTGCTCGAGGAAGGAGTTCGAGTGCCTGACTTAGCGTAGCGGGACTTCCTCTTCGACTTACTAATATGGATTCCACTGAGAAAGCTGTCGATAGTTCGAATTCTGCTTCCATCTTTAGGCCCCAAAGACTATGGTTTTTCTCCCGAATTGGACCTATTTGGTAAAGGGTTCCGCCTCTCTTTTTTTACTAAATCCGTCTCGAATTCTCAAATTAGGTAGATGACCGAGGCACCGAATCCAAGGTATTGCTTCTTCGAAAAAGCGCATTCGATCGAATTGACCGGATCACCCAATGAAGTCTCCGTCCGTAGTGACTCAAATCTAAGCTTCTCCTCTTTAGATCAGAGAATGACTGGGGAATAGATGCTTTCTTTTGTTTGTCTTATCCTGTCTCGGAACTGGTCGTAGCGGCAGCGTACTGAGCTGAAGAAGGGTCGACCTTCTCGCTCGAATGAATTCGTTTGGTTCTGTTTTGCTTATAGAATCGGGATCTGATGCCCCAATTCAGTATCAATTCCTTTCCTTTTCTTTCCGTAAAGGTGGCCAAGGCCGAAGCTTCTTTTCTTGACCGGGAGTTGGCGCAAAAGCACTTTGTTCAACTTGACTGGTCACGCGACGGGTTTCCTTTGAAATCCGTATTCTAGTTAAAGCCATAGTTCTTCACCACCGCTAGCAGTGCTACCAAAAGAGTAATTTGAATTCGTATTACTTTACTCTTTTGGTTTGGAAGCACTAATAGGTGGTGTACTTGCACCAGTCCACCATTATGAGGAAGAGGAATTAAGGCAGGCTGTGCTTATGCTTGCCCCGGCTCTGTCCATCATGCCCCTGCTAGTAGTGACCCCGGAATATGATGTGAGATGGGCTACGGCTATGAGAATGAAAGAGATGAAACCTCTACAACAGCAAGGTGAACTGCGAGTACCTCTACCCTTGCTGCGGGATAAACCGATTATGATTCAAGGTCAACCACTCGATCCCGATCTGCCGTTGGAACCGATTGAATTGGTTAAACCACTCGATCAATCGATGAAACTCGCTGTGATGCTGCTGTTTCAATTGCTGGATCAGCAGCGGGAATTGGCACAAGTTCAATTGGCTCTCTAACCGAAACGAATGCAGCGGGCCCGGTCAACCGCTTTACCAATGGGTGGTGAAACTGATAGCCTCGCGTCCGGGGGGATTGGATTTTTGCTGAATCAACAAAATCCGTGCTTGGAACTGCAACTTAGTCAACCGAATCACTTGCTTAAGCGGGCGAAACAGATAGCGCAGCGCATAACCCCACTAAACCGGATAGCGCCGGTCTATATCTATATACGTCATTCCTCCGTCTCAGATACTGCTGGTGGTGGAGAAGCTTCTGCTGCTTTTGACCCTGCCTCTCCCGCTGCTCCAACTGCTGCATCTACAGAATCTACTGATAGTGTTTCCACTCGAATCCGCCGAATCATGCAAAAGAGGACCTCTTTAGGGATAGGAGATGGACGAAGTCTAGTCTACGTACGAAAGGAATAGGAAGGAAGTGGTGAGACTAAGCAGGAGAGGAAGGTGAATAAGAATAAGCAGCGCGTCGAGAATAAGTGAGTGTGCGGTGGATAAGAGATGTCGCAGAGAATTTAATATTGAAAGAGTCTGTGCGTCGAGACTTATTTGCATGTGTTGGAGTTGGGCTGCGATGGTGTCTTCGAGTGGGGAGAATCCGGGGTCGAGGGGATCTTTCCTATCTCTCTGCCTTTACCGGGTAAGTTAGCACCACTCCGCTGAATTAAGATTCTTTCAGTAATATCAGTATAACTTATAGAAGTATAATAATAATAAGTAACATATCGCATATCAGTTTTCTTAAACTAAGAAACTATTAGTATGATTAGCAAGCCCACACTGAATCGAGATCCAGTTCTTACGGCCAACACGGCACTCACTGCCTTCTTAGGTGCGGGATATCTGCGCACACATACTCCCAGTCCTGCGTGTAAGCAAGCCTGAGATCGTGGTCCAAGACGAGCATATTGGTTGTATAAATGGCCTTTATCCGGATCCGGGCTTCAATTCAAAAAGCTCGGTACTCCAGAGTGAGAATCTTGTTCTGAATCTGATTCTTTGGCATATTGCCCAAGGGCATCCGATCCTGTTAGCATACTAAAGGTAATTCATGTACGAGCTAGAAGCGCACACTCAGCAATCTCCGACTCGAAATCGAGGAACTACCCAATAGCAAATGTCGGCATACCTGCATCATCTGGCGGAAGGAAAGGTGCTAAACTAAAGAAGAAGGAAGCGGCAAAAGGCGATCCGGACATAGATAGGAATTATAGGAAGATGTGGAACTCTTCTCTCCTTAAATGTCTTATCAACTCAGCAAATGCCCTTCATTGAAAGACTTGGATTCAGCTTTCCTTGAATCAACGCTTCGCTCATCTAAGAGTAAGAGGAGCTCTAGTCAGGAATAGCGTTTATCTACGAATTGCGATGAGGCCCCTAATCGAGTTAGTGAAGCTAGGCTCCCACGGAGCGGTAACTAGAACAAGGAAAGGTCAGTCCGCTAGGAACATTAGGAGGTGCTTCCTCCGGTTCAGGTTACCATGGACGACCCGTAAAAGGACGGATCGATCTAGGTATCGGATCGACGAACACCCGACAGCTGTTCACAGGTACCCTTACTTGGAGTAAGGTCTTTCCTGCATGCACCCCCATCTACATCCAACCGTAACAATGATCCTAGGCTTCCACTATCCGCACAATCCTATTTACCCTACAGTAAGAAGTTGGCTTCTGATATTGGAATGAAAGGCGGTAACGTCCTGGAGGTAGATGTTATATCTTCACTTTGATCGTAACCTTGCTTAACACATGGTTTTCATTAGGGGAGAAATAGTCCGTCCCGACTACTCCTCCAAAAAAAGTGATTGTATTTCAATCAATTCGAAGTAAAGTAGTATTGGTTGCAGCCGGGTATAAGGTCTCAAGGGATTTGTGATTGCCGCGATTCTCCTCAGGTCGTTCCCCTTTCGAAGTCAATTATGCTTCGGTCAATAGCTGGTGCTCTAGCCAATAGGCTTTAGTCTTCTTTCTTTATTATTGCATTACTGGATTTTCTTTTTCTGGAATACCCGGTGGTGGAGTATGAGAAAAAGCTGTTGGTCTTCTATTTTTTTCATCCGTAACTATAGAAATCCCTTTTGAGTAAGCTAATAAGAGAATTCAATTGACCTCGCCGGCAGGCGCTACGCTAGCTTTATACTTACTAACGCGGGAACGCTTGGAAGAAGTTCTCGGCTGGCTTGAGAACTAGAATTTCAGGGCGGACTTGCTACGACTACTTTTCTTTTTATAGCGTTGTCCACTTATTTTTCGCCCCTATCCCTAAAGGGCTTGAGAGAAACATGTCGAAGGAACTC